ATACCCTTTCACCTTGTTAGATACAGACCTTGACCCTTATTGGCAAGAGCGGGGGCAATGTTCCTCCTCTCAGGTCTAGGGGCCTGATTTCATGGCCAAAGACCTGCTCTCATGTATATCGGCCTACTGACCGTTCTTAGGGTAAGATTTAACTGATGACGAGACGTAACCAGGGAAAGAACATACTCCGGTTACCACACCTCATCTGTCACCCATGGTTTGCGCCTAGGAATACTATTATTTATTCTAAGAGAAGTATGTTTTTTTTTCGCTTTTTTTTGAGCTTTTTTCCACTCGTCTTTATCGCCAACCCCTGCACTGGGAGGTGTGTGACCCCCCAGGGGTGTTCACCCTCTATCTGCTACAGGAGTACCCTTACTAAACACCGTAATCCTACTTAGTTCAGGGGTCACTATTACCTGATGTCACCACTCTCTCACATCAGGGGATACCCCGAGCGCCGTAAAATCCTTATGAATTACTTGTAACTTAGGAGGGTATTTTACCTACCTCCAAGCAACAGAGTATCTAGAAACGAGATTCTCAATTACAGACAGAGTATTTGGTAGTTGTTTTTTTGTAGCTACAGGGTTCCACGGCCTACACGTGTTAATCGGAACAACTGCGCTTTTGGTTTGTCTTCAACGCTTACGCAACATCCACTTTAGATCCTCTCACCACGTCGGCTTCGAGGCTTCATGCTGATATTGACATTTTGTTGATGTGGTTTGATTATTCTTGTTTATAACAATCTACCTATGAGGATCGTAAGGCACTACCTTATGTTAAGAACCATTATTGCAATATCTCTTATTCTATGGTCAATTAGAGCACTATACCTAATAAATTTCACGGTAACTACCACTATAGCTTGACCGCTGCTAAAGTGAAATACAATGTCCACAGAAATAATAGCACTTTTCGATTTCAGAAGCGTACTTTTTTTTGCTGTTGTCCTAACAATCTACATTTCAGTGCTATGCTTCACAACGACTTACATACACCCCGATATCTCAAATCTTTTTTTACTTATTTTAACTCTATTTGTGTTTTCTATAGCACTCTTGATTTTCATTCCCTCTCTTTTATTTTTAATAATAGGGTGAGACGGACTGGGTATAACGTCATACCTCTTAGTCATTTATTATAACACGGACACAGCACTGGCATCGGGAATACTAACAGCTTTAACAAACCGCCTCGGAGACGGCCTCCTAGTAGCAGCAATTCCACTGTACCTTTACAGAGGAGCATCGACATCTTTCATAGCACTATGCCTGATTGCTGCTATGACAAAAAGGGCACAAATACCATTCTCAGCTTGACTACCCGCAGCCATAGCTGCGCCGACACCAGTCAGCGCTTTAGTCCACTCGTCAACCCTGGTTACCGCAGGTGTATACTTACTAGTGCGATTTAGACCCGCTCTAAGCCAATACCTCCTACACACCCTTATCGGTGTAGGTTTTTTAACCTGTTTTATAGCCTCAATAGCAGCGCTGTGCGAGTACGACCTAAAAAAAATTGTAGCGCTGTCAACTTTAAGCCAACTTGGGCTCATAATATTTTGCATCGGGTCAAGTAACCCCTCCATATGCTTCTTTCACCTGATAAGGCACGCCTTATTCAAGGCTCTTCTTTTCATTTGCTGTGGCATAATTATTCATTCTACCTCACACACACAAGACCTACGCTTTTTGGGAAGAATCACTGTTAGAATACCGATAACAGCAGCAGTATTTAACATCGCTAATTTTTCTCTGTGTGGTGTGCCTTTTACCGCTGGTTTTTACTCAAAAGACTCCATCATTGAAAGAACGCTAAACGGCAACATACCCATCTTTGTTTCTTTATGCTTTTACTTAATAGTCTGCGCTACGTGTGCGTACACAGCACGCCTATCATGGCTCCTATCATGGGCGCCCTACAAGGGCACCGTAAGCCCAACCGATGAAAGCTATATTGTCCTAAGATCATATGCTACACTAGGGAGCGGGGCTGTAATAGGAGGAGCAGGTCTTTTCTGAGCCACATCACCAACCCTAAGTATTACTTTTCCACCAATAATAAAAATATTCACACTTACCATAATAATTATGTGAGTTATTTACTATATATCTTTGCCTATATATTTTACCTTTTTCAATAGGACAATGTGATTTATAAGCCTATTCAGACTGTTCAACAGCGATACACACCATATGTCAAAAAAAGAGAAATAAGAATATCTTCAATTATTATGCACACACCCCACCTAATCACTTCGCACACCAGGCAACACGCCCACACACTAAAATATTTACTTTCAAGAATATTGATATTAACCTCCTTACTCATGCTGTGATGTCACTAAAAGTCGTTTTTCATATGACATTCCCCAGGGTAGTGGTCAGATTTAGTTTAAAAAAAACATGAACTTTGGAAGTTCAAGATGCTTCTGAGAGAGTAAGCTTGTAGCAACGAACTTTTAATTCGTAGATTTACCTTTCTGGTTGTAAATCATGATTTGAAATCATCACACACACACAACCTAAAGACACAGAAGATGAATAGCGGGTTTAGAACCCGCTCTGCTCTGCCATCTTTATGAAAGGAGCAATTCTTAGTGTCGTCGTTGCGCTCGGAGTGGGTTTCTACACCCTTCTAGAGCGCAAAACCCTCTCATACATGCAAAGCCGAAAGGGGCCTAACAAACCCGGTTTGAGAGGCATAGTCCAACCCCTATCTGATGCTATCAAACTATTTACAAAAGAAAAAACTAACATATTTTACACGTCAACACTCTTCGCCCTGGTGCCAGTTCTATTTATGTCCCTAATCTTTACTACCTGATGATTTTATTTTTGTAACCTTACCTCTGTTTATATTTGCTTAGGAGCAATTTTACTTATTTGTCTAAGAAGCTTATCCGTCTACGGTATCTTTTTCTCAGGGTGAACATCAAATTCAAAATATGCCCTAATAGGCTCTATACGAGGGCTTGCCCAAACTATTTCATATGAAGTTTGCATGTCTATTTTAATTTTAATTGCTATTCTCTCTCTGTATACCGCTGATTTCGCAAGTATAACACTACCTGTCGGTCTTCATAACCCTCTTCTACTTGCAATGTGAACCATTTGTATCCCGGCTGAAACCAATCGCACACCTTTTGACCATGCTGAGGGAGAAAGAGAGCTCGTGTCCGGCTTTAATACCGAGTATAGAGGCGGATTATTTTCATTTCTGTTTATTGCTGAGTACGGCAGCGTAATTCTCATAAGGATGATCACCTCTATTTTATTTTTTAGAAGATACACTCTTTTTTTCTATTTATACATATTTATATTTTTGTGACTACGAGCCACAGAGCCCCGTATGCGGTACGATACCCTCATAATAACCGCCTGAAAAACGCTATTAGCTTTAAGCCTATGCTGGGGTTTAACTTGAGTATAGCGCGCGTCGCAACACACACACACAATAGCCATACTTGTGTGTGTACACTTCCACACACTACTGTTATATATAACAAGTTTTATTTTACTTTTAACTGTGGCCTCATTAAACCCTCTCCGACTTTCAATTCTATTAATATTATTTAGAATGGGGGTGTCCCTCTTAACAGCATACACCGTAGGCACTTGATACGGTGTGATCATGTTCGTTGTATATATTTCAGGTTTGCTTGTGGTAATTAGATACTTTGTTTCTCTCAATCCCAACACCAGTGACAAAACCTCACCATGAGCCTTGCTTATCTTAGCCTTTTTACCCCCCCTAACCGCGCACTCTGCAAGCTTCTCCCCCCTTCCCTCAACCGGCAACACATTTGCAAAAGCCTGTAACACGGAAGTATACTGGTTTATGGGTCTGGTTCTATTCTTCGTACTATTAGTAACTGTCTACATAGTCTGAAGCGCGTCTCGCCCCGTTCGAATGTGGGCGTGAAGATAACACAGCACGTGCTATATATACCACATATTACAGAACTTGTAAGGTTCTTTCCATGGCAATACATTACACTTTAGCGTTTCCTTTCGTAATATGCCAAAGTTAAAAAACGTAGGATAGAAACCAACCTAGCTCTCGCCGGCCTGAACTCAGATCATGTAAGACTTTAAGCCGAACAGGCTCACTTTCAAAGGCTTCTATACCTAAGAGTTGTCTTAGTCCAACATCGAGGTCGCAATCTCTTTCTTTGATTAGATCTCTCTGAAAGAATTACGCTGTTATCCCTGAGGTAACTTTCTTATTTCCTTTAAGGGATTTCAATATAGCATTTTCACGCCAGATTCTCTAACTGGTATTGCCCCAATAAAAAACATTATTTAACATATTGTTTAAGCTCTACAGGGTCTTCTCGTCCTCCCGTCGAATATACGCATTTTCACGTATAAGCAATTTTATTTCACACAAATGAAACAGTAACTATATCGTTCAGCCTTTCATACTAGTCCCCAATTAAAGGACAAATGAGTACGCTACCTTTAAGCCGTTTAAAATCACTGGGCAGGCTACATCTTTCATCACTACGAAAGAATATGTTTTTGATAAACAGTCGTAAAGTTTTAGCCGAGTTCTTTATTTGTGCGTGTCAATCTAAATTATTTATTCACAATATATTACTCATACCCCCATTATTTATACAGCCGATTGCGAGTTATTATATGCACGGCAGTGTTAACATTATATATGAACTACCCTGTAACGGGACTTAGGCCCGGATGTCTTAGTCATAGCCTATACTCATATTACAACACGCCTATACACTATTGCAAGCTTAGCCTACAACACACAATGCTTTGCATTTTTTTTAAAACCAGATACCACACCCCGCGATAGAATATCACTTCTTAGGGAAGGTTATTAATTATTTTTCAGTTTTTTACCCACCCTAAGCTCGGGATGTTTCGGGTTTAAGCATAAAACTACATTAGGGGGCCCATGATACAAAAGGTACGTCTTCAGCTATTTATAATCTATGTATCACTTTCGTTTATTCTAAATCTTGTGCTTGGAAGGCACCTGTATTTCTTATACTACAGAATATGTATACTAAAACTCATCTCTTACGCCTACGCTAAATCAATCACAAAAATGAACTAAACTCACTATTTCAACTCTAATGGGTATAAAGCTATGGTTAGCTCCACAAATTTCTGAACACTGACCATATGCAACACCCACATTTATAGAAAACATACTCAACTGGTTTAGCCGACCAGGAACTGCATCTGCTTTAACTGCCAACACTGGTACAGATCAACTATGAATCACATCCCCCCCGGTGACTAAACCCCGAACATTTACTATTACAGGTAACACCAGACGATGATCAGTATCCAATAACCGATAACCATTACTATTCCTTATATAAGAATCAAAGTCTATATCACCCAAAGCATAATTCCAATACCACTGTCGCCCTATGATTTTTACAGTTAAAAAGGGCTCTGTCCGATCTATTATATACAACAACTTCAATGACGGGATGCACACTAACAACAATATAACAACCGGAGCCACCGTTCAGACAATCTCTGGCGCTAAAGACAGCGACTTGTCTGTAGTGTGTTGATTTCTAACTTTTGAGGCCGAAACTACTCCAATAAACACTAATAAACCACCCAACAAAGCACACGTGTAATCATGAAAACGATTCAAAAAAAAAGACCAAAGACCCATGTGATCTCTAAACAACATTTGCGACCATATACTGATTATAAGTGTGTATACACGCTCATACAGGACAGGCAAAAAAAAACATTCACTGCAACTCCCATCCGCAACTTTTACACAAGCATGTATACTCCCACTCGCTCGCGCTATGCTAGCTACTAAGATATAGTTATATATATAATATCCTCCTGTCTCGAGGAAGTATTCATCTTAGTCCGCTAAGTTAAATAAACTACAAACCTTCAAAGTTTGCAATGGTTCGCCGCGGTCTAGTCTTTTCCTTTCACCTATTGCTTGTTTTATGCGTGTCCCCGCTTGTCGTACTTCTCGCTTTATTACAAGCTTCGCCCGTAGCTCTTGGTTTCAACCTTTCACTCAACACTAATAACGCCTTATTATGCGAGATGACCTTAATCCTTCTTGTTATCATAATTTTGTGTTATTGGTCTAGCCCCCTATTTGCATTTTTCAGCGTCAGTGTTTGTGCACTATGTGCGTTTTTTTTTCTGGCAGATAACTACCTAGTTATATATGCTAGCTTAGAGGGATCGCTAATCCCCACAGTTCTGATCATCAATATGTGAGGATACCAGCCAGAAAAAATTACCTCTATACTTTATTTATTAATGTACACTATCACGCTCTCCCTTCCTCTCCTTTTAGTGCTTTTATCCCTATTTACATCCTACACCTCATTTAGTATGCTGTGATTTTACTTATCCCCTGCCTTTTCACCTGTCCTATGGGTAGCAGTACTGGCCTTTTTAGTAAAAACCCCCATCTGAAGCGTACACTTTTGACTCCCCCGAGCCCACGTCCAAGCCCCTCTGGCAGGCAGTGTGATTCTTGCGGGAGCTTTGCTAAAGTTGGGTGGATGAGGTATTTACTGCATTGTAAATGTATACGGTCCGCACAACATATACACATTTTTTTTTGCACTAGCGCTGGGGGGCGGAGCATTGGTCGTAACTCTCTGCCTACGGAGGACAGACATCAAGTCCCTCATCGCATATTCTAGTGTCATTCACATAGCCACAATGCTTGCTGGTTTATTTACTTACTCCCTCACTGGTTGAAGCGGAGCGCTATGTATAATAGTGGCCCATGGGCTAACTTCCCCCGCAATGTTCATTCTCGCAAATTCAAACTACGAAATTAACAGCAGCCGAAACCTTTTGCATATAAAAGGTTTAGCCACATCTCAACCTGTGTTGATACTTATATGGTTTTTGACCATGTGCAGTAATATAAGAGTTCCGCCTGTCCTATCTTTCATGTCCGAAATCATACTCTACGCATCAATTATATCTTCCGGTACATTTTTCGGAGCAGTAGCGGTTTTCTTAGTTCTAGGAGGCGGAGCATATAACCTGTATTACTACAGCTCTTTCGGGGGCAGCACACCTCTATCACCAACCTCTGTAAAGCCTCGATGAATACTAATAATTCAAACTCTTTCGTTACCAGCCCTAACGTGAAGACTCTTTTATCTTTTCTGAAAACAAAGTTCATAGAATGTTAAATTGTGATTTTAAAGGGTACTGTTTTCTATCAAGTAAGCTAAATAAGCTGACAGATTCATACCCTGGATATGGTCCCACCCTTGATGTGACTAACTTGTGGTTTCGAACCACCTACCGCACGTCACTTGTTTTATTTTGGCTCTAATAACCAGTCACATGAACCATATGCCAGCGGGAGCAATAGCAGTGGTTGATTTTGGTAAATGTACCCAGTTCCAGCTGATGACAGGGGGAGGGCAACAACGTGCCAGCAACCGCGGTTATACGTTGTCCCCGGTTATTTTTAAATAAGGCAGAGGCAAAATTAGGAGTCCTAACGCGCTCATGCCGTGCCCCCGCCACCCGAAAACTGAATGGAAGACGGGGATTAGAGACCCCCCTATTCACAGAAGTAAACACATTATTTGGTTCTCTAAAAAATTTGGCGGTTTTCTTTGACCAGGGGAGCTTGTTCCGTTAACGATAACCCCCGTTTTACCCCCCGTAGAGTGAGTATACCTCCGTCTAGTCGCCCTCGAAGAGAGGCGGCGTAACCGTTAGGCTAACGACAGGTCTAGGTGCTACACACCGGGGTTGGAAGTGAGCTACTGTTTTGAATGTTTGTATTTAGCGAACTGAAAAAGTACTTGGTAGTAAAGACTTATGGCTTGAAAAATAAAAAGAAAATGCACACATCGCCCGTCGATCCTGTTTTGAAACATGAAAAGTCGTAACAAAGTAGCGCTACTAGAAAGTGGTGCTGTCTGGGTTTTTGACATTGCAAATGTCACTCTCCCCCCCTAGATGAGCATTAATGCCAGACTAACCCTTGCTTCGTTGTCATTGCTTAGAATACTTTTTTCTCGAAACATACTCTTGAGATTAATCTTATGTTTTGAAGTAACATCTTTAGCCTGTTTTATGTTAATCGTCGTGTTATTCGTCCCCACAAACACCGCAGATTACAGTCTAATTTTTTTCATGCTAATCCTAGGAGTGTGTGAAGCTACAATAGCACTAAACCTCCTTGTTTTATGAGGGCGCAGGTGTGGTAGTTCCCGAATCTTATAGTATACTTTATATAAAAGTTTTACTTTGCAAGTAAACAAAGGCTCGCCTGCTATTTTCAGATGGGGAAGTTTTGATCTTCCTAAAAAACTGTAATGCTGTTTGACTTATTTTCATGCTTTGACGACTGTAACGCCACTATCCCCCCCCTTCTGGTCATTTTGGCTTTTGTCCTATATTTCAATAAATCTTCTCAGCCGCCCCACCCCCAGCACAGACACACTGTAGGCGAACTAGCCGACAATCACCGAGTTTTAAACACAATGAGAGGTCGAACGGTGTTAGTTTCATTATTTGTGCTAGTAGGGTACCTAAATCCTATAGGATTGTACCCATATATGTTTAGAATAACAAGACACCTCGCCACCAACCTAGCCCTTTCCCTACCCCTCTGAGTAGCTATCTTACTTGCCAGTAGATCATTTTCAGGTTACTCTTTCCTATCACACCTCCAGCCAACCGGCGCTCCAGCAGCCCTCAGGCCTTTTCTCTGTCTAATTGAGTTAGTAAGCTTAATCATCCGACCTCTCACACTATGTGTCCGTCTGGCCGCTAACCTCTCAACAGGTCACATTTTTATCGCACTATTAGCAGGAAGAGCCGCGCTAACAATCCCAGTAGGGGTATTCTATTTTGCTTTTGAATTTGCCATCTGTGGCATTCAAAATTACATTTTTACATTGCTTCCCCTTTTATACCTAGAGGAACACCCGTAACACCGTGTAATAACGTAGTTAGCTAAGTTGATATCTTAGAAGATTAACGGTATGCGATGATGAATATCTACAAACCACAAGGACATTGGAACACTTTATCTACTTTTCGGTTTATGATCTGGCATAGTGGGAAGCGCTTTTTCAGGTTTAATCCGAGCGGAACTAAGGCAAACAGGCTCACTCTTAGGGAACGACCAAATTTACAATGTAATCGTCACAGCACATGCATTCGTAATAATCTTTTTTATGGTTATGCCAGTGATAATCGGTGGCTTTGGTAACTGACTAGTTCCTGTCATACTAGGAGCCCCTGACATAGCATTCCCCCGTTTAAACAACATAAGTTTTTGACTACTCCCCCCCGCACTGTTTTTGCTGCTCCTTTCAAGGGTCGTTGAAGCTGGTGCTGGCACAGGATGAACAGTGTACCCACCACTGTCCTCACTAACAGCGCACTCTGGGGCCTCGGTAGACTTAGCAATTTTCTCTCTTCACCTTGCAGGTGCATCTTCTATCTTAGGAGCTATTAACTTTATGACCACTGTAATCAACATGCGCAGCAAAGCAATGACCGCCGCTCGAGTTCCCTTATTTGTGTGATCTGTTTTTATTACTGCTTTACTGCTAGTTTTATCCCTGCCTGTTCTTGCAGGAGCCATCACAATACTACTGACTGATCGAAACCTAAATACTACATTTTTCGACCCCAGGGGAGGCGGAGACCCCATCCTGTACCAGCACTTATTTTGATTTTTTGGACACCCCGAAGTATACATTCTTATTTTACCTGGTTTCGGTATGATCTCCCATGTAGTAGCCTCGTATAGAAACAAAGAAGAAGTATTTGGTACTGTCGGAATAATCTACGCTATACTCTCTATCGCTCTTTTGGGTTTTATTGTTTGAGCACATCATATATTTACTGTAGGGCTAGATGTCGACACTCGAGCTTATTTCACCTCTGCTACTATAGTTATCGCTGTCCCCACAGGCGTCAAAGTCTTCAGGTGGCTTGCTACCATCAACGGCTCAAAACTAAAGTTCGAAGTACCCATGCTGTGGTCTCTAGGCTTTATCTTTTTATTTACGTTCGGAGGCCTCACAGGCATTATACTTGCAAACTCGTCAGTAGATGTGGTACTCCACGACACATATTACGTAGTAGCCCATTTCCATTACGTCCTCTCAATAGGGGCCGCTTTTTCTATGTTTGCAGGTTTCCTATACTGATGACCTTTGTTTAGGGGAACAACTATAAACACGTACATAGCTCAGGCTCACTTCTGGCTGACTTTTGTAGGCGTAAATATAACATTCTTCCCGCAACACTTCCTAGGACTAGCGGGAATACCGCGTCGGTATTCGGATTACCCTGACTCAATAACAACCTGAAATATAGTCTCTAGCTTTGGAGCTCTAACAGGCTTTTTCGGTGTATCCATTTTTATTTTTATGCTGTTAGAAGCACTACTTGTTGAACGGAATGTCAACACAGCAGAGTTTGGCTCTACTACACTTGAATGAGATGACAATCTACCCCTTGACTTTCACAACTCCCAGGAAACTACACTAACTGTTAAATATGCCCCATCTCAGGCCCCTATCCTGGTTTATATACTTTACATGTCTTAATTGTGTCATTTTATTAGTAATTATTAGTGCAGAAATAAAATGATGTTTTAGCCTATATTAAGGCGTAACTTTGAAAAAGTTAAGAATCCTCCATCATGATAACGTTAGCTTTATTTGTACTTGGTGTTATCATGTATCTACCCTGCTCTTGCTATTAATCACGACTATAACTGCCACATACCAAAGCACAGAAAAGCTATCCGCTTTTGAGTGTGGTTTTCACAGTTTTGACTACCGTACCCCTTTTTCAGTCCGTTTTTCCCTATTAGCTGTAGTATTCCTAGTTTTTGACGCTGAAGTAGCCTTACTAATACCCTTATTCCTATCAAGAATAGCGGGTATAAACTTCCAAATAATTGCGGGAGGTGTATTCTTTTTAATCTTATGAGCCGGCCTGATCTACGAATGATTTCAAGGAAGTTTGTCATGGGTCATTTGCCCTATAAGCTAAAAGCATTAGTTTTGTAAACTAAAGATTTCGGGGCTTGCGGTATACCAGAGTCATACTAACATCCATCATGCTTGTAGGCCTACTGTGTGTAATAAGATCCGACTCTCATTTGATCATATGAGCGGGCATAGAATTAATTATGCTAGGCTTCATCCCATTTATTGTAAAACACACGCACGCAAGAGTATATTATTTTTTAATCCAAGCTGTAGGGGGGATGTCCTTCCTAGCAGGATGAGCAACCCACACATTACTGACTATTTCAATGCTTATTAAATTAGGCTTATTCCCATTCTTCGCGTGAGTCCCTCCCGTAATTAGAACCATAAGGTGAGGGGCAATTTTCACTTTAATAACGTACATAAAAATTGCACCTTTTTATTTAACATTGCACATGTGAGTACCAGACTATCTGATAGCTCTCGGCATCGCCAGTGCCGCCTTTCTAGGGGTAACTGCAATAAGGTGAAAGAACCTGCTGGCCTACTCTAGAATCGGTCATACAAGGTGACTAGTGTTAAGTATATACGATGTAACTTTATTCATCTTTTTATGAGTGTTTTATTTTGTGTGCATAACACCTTTCGCTCGGCATCAAAAAAACTTAGTAAGGTTATACATGCTCAGGGGTTTACCCCCTTCGCCACTCTTCCTGGGAAAATGTTTAATCGTTATCCACGCATGAACCATGTACGGTATACTGCCAGGTTTTTTATTAACATTTGTAGCAGTAAGCTCATATATATATATGCGTTTTTTTGTTTATTATCTGTGCGTGGTCTCTGGGTTGTAACCCCTAATTTATACCAACGTGAACCTTACTGGGGACTTCTAACCCCCTCTCGCTCGCGGTTCTTGAAATTACTAACGCACTTAGCCTGTCCATCAAACATTTCCAACTTCTGGGGAGGGGGCTTTATCCTTGGCTTCTGCTTAGTCCTCCAACTAATTAGAGGAATTTTTTTATCTCTTTTTTACTCAGGAGGAGAAATCACCGCTTTCGCATCTACTATCGCCATCACCCGTGATGTGTCAGGAGGGTGACTGGTACAAGCTTTACATGCAAACGGGGCTAGCTTTTTTTTTTTTGTAATCTATATGCACATTGGTCGAGGAATTTACTACAAATCATACAACATGTTCCACACGTGAATAGTGGGTGTTACTATTTTCTTAGCCCTCATAGCAACCGCGTTCTTAGGTTACGTGCTCCCCTGAGGGCAAATGTCTTTCTGAGCAGCACAAGTAATCACCGGACTATGCTCAGCTGTCCCATATGTCGGCAGAAGTTTAACAATTTGATTATGAGGAGGTTTTTCAGTGTCCGACGCCACACTAATCCGATTTTACGGTCTACATTATCTTGTTCCATTTCTAATTGCCGCACTATCTTTAGCTCATATTTTTTTTTTACACGAAAGCTGATCAAATAATCCCCTAGGATCTGCCCCTCTCTCTCCTATTGTCTTCCAACCTTACTTCACTTTTAAAGACATATACCTCTTACTTTCTTTTCTGGCAATTTTAATATTTGTATGTATGTTCTCACCTCGAATATTCGTGGACCCCGAAAACTTTATCCCTGCAAACCCCATAGTCACACCAGTCCACATTCAACCTGAGTGGTATTTTCTGCCGATATACGCTATTCTACGTTCTATTCCCAACAAACTAGGTAGAGTGATCGGACTCGTATTAAGAATTGCAATTCTATACGTCAGACCGCTAATAGCAGGGGAAAAAAAAAATACACTCTCCCGCAAAATAGTTTTTTGGTGATGAGTCTCAGCCTTTGTAGGCCTAGGAGTAATCGGGAGTAAAACTGTAGCATCTCCTTTCACTGAAGTCGGTGTTTGCTTATCTGTTATTTACTTTGGCGCATTTTTCGCCCTATTCTGACAACGAATAGAAGACTTAAAATCTACTAAGCTCTCGCCGTTGTGGTTTGTAAGCAGAATGCGTTTGATTGTTAATCAAAAGGTTTAAAACCGTGAAA